CAAATATAGAACCAAAATGGATGGTTTTGTGTCTATTACCAGTTCTTCCTCCTGAGTTGAGACCAATCTATCATATAGATGAGGATAAACTGGTGACCTCGGATATTAATGAAATCTATAGAAGAATTATCTATCGGAATAATACTCTTACAGATCTATTAACAACAAGTATAGCTACGCCAGAAGAATTAATAATATCTCAGGAAAAATTGCTACAAGAAGCAGTGGATGCACTTCTTGATAATGGAATCTGCGGACAACCAATGAGGGATGATCATAATAGAGTTTACAAGTCGCTTTCAGATGTAATTGAAGGCAAAGAAGGAAGAGTTCGCGAGACTCTGCTTGGTAAACGCGTCGATTATTCAGGGCGGTCAGTGATTGTCGTGGGCCCTTCACTTTCATTACATCGATGTGGATTGCCTCGCGAAATAGCAATAGAACTTTTCCAGGCTTTTGTAATTCGTGACCTAATTAGAAAACATCTTGCTTCGAACATCGGAGTTGCTAAGAGTCAAATTCGTAAAAAAAAACCGATTGTATGGGAAATACTTCAAGAAATTCTGGATGACCATCCTGTATTGCTGAATAGAGCGCCTACTCTGCATAGATTAGGCATACAGGCATTCCTCCCCATTTTAGTAGAAGGGCGTGCTATTTGTTTACATCCATTAGTTTGTAAGGGCTTCAATGCAGACTTTGACGGGGATCAAATGGCTGTTCATGTGCCTTTATCTTTGGAGGCTCAAGCAGAGGCACGTTTACTTATGTTTTCTCATATGAATCTTTTGTCTCCAACTATTGGAGATCCCATTTCTGCACCAACTCAAGATATGCTTAGTGGACTCTATGTCTTAACGAGTGGAAATCGTCGGGGTATTTGTGTAAATAGGTATAATCCGTGTAATGGTAGAAACTATCAAAATGAAGATAATAACTATAAGTATACAAAAAAAAAAGAACCATTTTTTTGTAATGCCTATGATGCAATTGGAGCTTTTCGGCAAAAACGAATCAATTTAGGTAGTCCTTTGTGGCTGCGGTGGCGACTAGATCAACGCGTTATTGCTGCAAGAGAAGCTCCCATTGAAATTCACTATGAATCTTTGGGGACCTATTATGAGATTTATGGACACTATCTAATAGTAAGAAGTATAAAAAAAGAAATTCTTTATATATATATTCGAACCACTCTTGGTCATATTTCTCTTTATCGAGAAATAGAAGAAGCCATACAGGGGTTTTGGCAGGGCTGTTGTAATTCTATGCTACCAGCGGGAATACGAGTCTCGCCGGGTTAACTAGGACTATATAATTGCGGAATTTCTACGTGAATCAAGATCTAGAAAAGGAGGTTTTCCAATCACTGACTCAAACCCATTGTCAAATTCTACTCAGCGCAATATGGAGGTACTGATGGCAGAACGGCCCACTCAGGTCTTTCACAATAAAGTGATAGACGGAACTGCCATGAAACGACTTATTAGTCGATTTATTGATCACTATGGAATAGGATATACATCACATATCCTGGATCAAGTAAAGACTCTGGGTTTCCGACAAGCTACCGCCGCATCCATTTCATTAGGAATTGATGATCTTTTAACAATACCTTCTAAAAGATGGCTAGTTCAAGACGCTGAACAACAAAGTTTTATTTTGGAAAAACACCATCATTATGGGAATGTACACGCGGTAGAAAAATTACGTCAATCGATCGAGATCTGGTATGCCACAAGTGAATATTTGCGACAAGAAATGAATCCTAATTTTCGGATGACCGATCCTTTTAATCCAGTCCATATAATGTCTTTTTCGGGAGCCAGAGGAAATGCATCTCAGGTACATCAATTAGTAGGTATGAGAGGATTAATGTCGGATCCCCAAGGTCAAATGATTGATTTACCTATTCAAAGCAATTTACGCGAAGGACTCTCTTTAACAGAATATATTATTTCTTGCTACGGAGCCCGTAAAGGAGTTGTGGATACCGCTATCCGAACATCAGATGCAGGATACCTCACGCGCAGACTTGTTGAAGTAGTTCAACACATTGTTGTACGTCGAACAGATTGTGGCACCGTCCGAGGTATTTCTGTAAGTCCTCGAAATGGAATGATGACCGACAGGATTTTTATCCAAACATTAATTGGGCGTGTATTAGCAGATCATATATATATAGGTTCCCGATGCATTGCTACTAGAAATCAAGATATTGGGGTTGGACTTGTTAATAGATTCATAACTTTTAGAGCACAACCAATCTCTATTCGAACCCCCTTTACTTGTAGGAGTACATCTTGGATTTGTCAACTATGCTATGGCCGAAGTCCAGCTCACGACGACCTGGTCGAATTGGGAGAAGCTGTAGGTATTATTGCAGGTCAATCTATTGGAGAACCGGGCACTCAATTAACATTAAGAACTTTTCATACCGGCGGAGTATTCACAGGGGGTACTGCAGAACATGTCCGAGCCCCTTCTAATGGAAAAATAAAATTCAATGAGGATTTGGTTCATCCGACACGTACACGTCATGGACATCCTGCTTTTCTATGTTCTAGAGATTTGTATGTAACTATTGAAAGTGAAGATATTATACACAATGTGTGTATTCCGCCCAAAAGTTTTCTTTTAGTTCAAAACGATCAATATGTAGAATCAGAACAAGTCATTGCTGAGATTCGCGCGAGAACATCCACTTTGAATTTGAAAGAGAAGGTTCGAAAACATATTTATTCTGACTCAGAGGGCGAAATGCACTGGAATACCGATGTGTACCATGCACCTGAATTTACATATGGTAATATTCATCTCTTACCAAAAACAAGTCATTTATGGATATTATTAGGGGAGCCCTGGAGATCCAGTCCAGGCCCCTGTTCGATCCACAAGGATCAAGATCAAATGAACGCTTATTCTCTTTCTGTTAAGCGAAGATATATTTCTAACCCCTCAATAACTAATAATAAAGTGAGACACAAATTTTTTAGTTCGTATTTTTCTGGTAAAAATCAAAAAGGAGATAGGATTCCTGATTATTCAGAACTTAATCGAATGACATGTACCGGTCGTTGTAATCTCAGATATCCGGCCATTCTCGAGAGTAATTCGGATTTATTGGCAAAGAGGCGAAGAAATAGAGTCATCATCCCACTCGAATCGATTCAAGAAGGCGAGAACCAATTAATACCTTCTTCAGGTATCTCAATTGAAATCCCCCGAAATGGTATTCTCCGTAGAAATAGTATTCTTGCTTATTTCGACGATCCTCGATATATAAGAAAGAGCTCGGGACTTACTAAATATGAGACTAGAGAACTGAATTCAATCGTTAATGAAGAGGAGTTGATTGAGTATCGAGGAGTCAAGGTATTTTGGCCAAAATACCAAAAGGAAGTAAATCCGTTTTTTTTTATTCCCGTGGAAGTCCACATTTTGGCCGAATCTTCTTCCATAATGGTACGGCACAATAGTATTATTGGGATAGATACACAAATCACTTTAAATAGAAGAAGTCGGGTAGGTGGATTGGTACGAGTGAAGAAAAAAGCAGAAAAATTTAAACTGATAATCTTTTCTGGAGATATCCATTTTCCTGGAAAGACAAATAAGGCATTCCGATTGATACCACCAGGAGGGGGAAAACAAAATTCCAAAGAATACAAAAAATTGAAAAATTGGCTCTATATCCAACGAATGAAACTTTCCAGGTATGAAAAAAAATATTTTGTTTTGGTTCAACCTGTAGTCCCATATAAAAAAACGGATGGTATAAATTTAGGAAGACTTTTCCCACCGGATCTCTTGCAAGAAAGTGATAATCTACAACTTCGAGTTGTCAATTATATCCTTTATTACGACCCAATTCTTGAAATTTGGGACACAAGTATTCAATTAGTTCGGACTTGTTTAGTGTTGAATTGGGACCAAGACAAAAAGATCGAAAAGGCCTGTGCTTCCTTTGTTGAAATAAGGACAAATGGTTTAATTAGAAATTTTCTAAGAATCGACTTAGCGAAGTCACCTATTTCGTATACCGGAAAAAGAAATGATCTGTCGGGTTCAGGATTGATCTCTGAGAATGGATCAGATCGCGCTAATGTCAATCCGTTTTCTTCCATTTATTCCTATTCCAAGGCAAGGATTCAGGAATCCCTTAATCCAAATCAAGGAACTATTCATACGTTATTGAATCGAAATAAGGAATCTCAATCTTTGATAATTTTGTCATCATCCAATTGTTCTCGAATAGGCCCATTCAACGATGTAAAATCTCCCAATGTGATAAAAGAATCAATCAAAGAGGACCCCCTAATTCCAATTAGGAATCCGTTGGGCCCCTTAGGAACAGGCTTTCCAATTTATAATTTTGATTTATTTTCCCATTTAATAACCCATAATCAAATCTTGGTAACTAACTATTTGCAACTTGACAATTTAAAACAGATTTTTCAAATACTTAAATATTATTTACTGGATGAAAAAGGTAAAATTTATAATCCCTATTCGCGCAGTAACATCATTTTGAATCCATTCAATTTGAATTGGTATTTTCTGCATTACAATTGTTGTGAAGAGACATCTACAATCGTTAGTCTTGGGCAGTTTCTTTGTGAAAATGTATGTATAGCCAAAAAAGGACCGCATTTAAAATCGGGTCAAGTTCTAATTCTTCAAGTTGACTCTGTGGTAATACGATCAGCTAAGCCTTATTTGGCTACTCCAGGAGCAACTGTTCATGGACATTATGGGGAAATCCTTTACGAAGGAGATACATTAGTTACATTTATATATGAAAAATCAAGATCTGGTGATATAACGCAAGGTCTTCCAAAAGTGGAACAGGTGTTAGAAGTGCGTTCGATTGATTCAATATCGATGAATCTCGAAAAGAGGATTGAGACTTGGAACAAATGTATAACAAGAATTCTTGGAATTCCTTGGGCATTCCTGATTGGTGCTGAGCTAACTATAGTGCAAAGTCGTATCTCTTTGGT